CCGTTATAACAAGTCACACACTCATATTCCGGAAATACAGAAAGAAAGAAATTCCACGATCGAACTACCAATAAGAAAATAATATAATGAGATAAAACCCGAAACAACAATGCTTTACTTTGTATTAAAAAGTTAAGAATTCGCGGTTCTCGTGAATCTAATTTAATTCATTGAAATTCCGTCCAATAAAACGGAAGAATTATAAATTTCCAAAATAATAGATAGGAATACTGCAAATAGAGCCATTGCAACACCCATCAAAGGAGTAGTTCCCCACCCAGGAGCTACTTTACCATATTCTGAATTCAATGGTTTTAATAAATCCCCTACAGCAGTTCGTCTTGGTCCAGATCTAGAACTACCCTCAACGGTTTGTGTAGCCATAAATCCTATTTTGTATTCATTGAGATCTGTTGACTTTGTATACCATTCCGTGGTAAATAAACGATTTTATCATAGATCCATTTTGGTCTTGAAATTATATAATAATGGAAACAGCAACCCTAGTCGCCATCTCTATATCTGGTTTACTTGTAAGTTTTACTGGGTACGCCTTATATACTGCTTTTGGGCAACCCTCTCAACAACTAAGAGATCCATTCGAGGAACACGGGGACTAGTTGACGTAATAAGCCTCCCAACATTGGGAGGCTTATTACGTCAATTGATATAATGAAAAATCATTTCATCTTTTTAGTTGGAACTTTAGGTGGTTCTCGAAAAAAGATAGCGAAAAATATTATCCCTAGAGTGGAGACTAAGAGGAATGTATAAACCAATGCTTCCATAAATTCGATCGTGCTTTACAATTATAGCTTCCATACCTATTTATTTATTATTGGGGATTCTCTCACGCATAAAGAAAAAAAGCAAGAGTCAAAGAAAAGGCGAAGATTCCAATCAAGATTTTTCGGTTAACTTATGTCAAATCAGAAAAATAAAGAAAAAAATAACAGAGAAATCTTGTATCAGACTACTTGTCTTCTTGTAGTTGGATCTCCAAGTTTTTGGAATGCTCCAAATTCCACTTGAGCATCCAAATCTGGGTCAATACCAGCAAAAACATCTCTGAACAAGGTTCTAGCACCATGCCAAATGTGCCCGAAGAAGAAAAGCAGAGCAAAAGAAGCATGTCCAAAAGTAAACCAACCCCTCGGACTGCTACGAAAAACCCCATCAGATTTCAAAGTAGCACGATCTAATTCAAAAATTTCACCTAATTGGGCGCGCCTAGCATATTTTTTCACAGTAGCGGGATCGCTATAACTGACTCCATTGAGTTCACCACCATAGAACTCAACAGTTACGCCCACTTGTTCGACGCTATACTTCGATTCTGCCCTTCTAAAAGGAACGTCGGCTCTAACAATTCCGTCTCCGTCTACCAAAACAACCGGAAATGTTTCAAAAAAAGTAGGCATACGACGTACAAAAAGTTCACGCCCTTCTTTATCTCTAAAGATAGGATGTCCTAACCACCCAACGGCTATTCCATCTCCGTTGTCCATTGAGCCCGCTCTGAATAATCCCCCTTTTGCAGGATTATTGCCGATGTAATCATAAAAAGCCAATTTTTCAGGAATTTTAGACCAAGCTTCTGATAAACTTTGATTTTTGGCTAGCCCAGCGCCAACTCTTCTATATATTTCTTGCTGGAAGTATCCCTGATCCCATTGATAACGAGTGGGGCCAAATAATTCGATAGGGGTAGTTGCTGAACCATACCACATAGTTCCAGCAACAACAAAAGCTGCAAAAAAGACAGCAGCGATACTGCTGGAAAGGACGGTTTCAATATTTCCCATACGTAATCCTTTGTATAGACGTTGGGGCGGGCGGACACTAAGATGAAATAGGCCCGCTAATATACCTAAAGTACCTGCTGCAATATGATGAGAGGCTATTCCTCCCGGAACAAAAGGATCAAAACCTTCTACACCCCACGCTGGATTTACAGGTTGTACCTTTCCAGTTAGTCCATAAGGATCGGATACCCATATTCCAGGACCATACAACCCTGTTACATGAAATGCGCCAAAACCAAAGCAAGCTACTCCTGAAAGAAATAAATGAATTCCAAAGATCTTGGGCAAATCCAAAGAAGGTTTTCCTGTACGTTCATCACAAAATATTTCTAAATCCCAATACACCCAATGCCAAATAGCTGCCAAGAAGCACAAGCCAGAAAACACAATATGTGCACCGGCCACGCCTTCGTAACTCCAAATACCCGGATTCGTTATAGTCCCTCCTGTGATACTCCAACCGCCCCATGAATTGGTTATTCCTAAACGAGTCATGAAAGGTATAACGAACATACCTTGTCTCCACATTGGATCAAGAACGGGGTCAGAGGGATCAAAAACTGCTAATTCATATAAAGCCATCGAACCGGCCCAACCAGCAACCAAAGCTGTATGCATTATATGGACAGAAAGCAAACGACCGGGATCGTTCAATACGACGGTATGAACACGATACCAAGGCAAACCCATGTAAATACCCCTTTTTCAACGAAAAATAGACACTATGTAACTTTATTGCATTGGAAAAAACTATGCTATGGACCGAACTGTCTCAGTGAATTATCTCGGAGAAAGTATTAATATTTGTTTTATTCTTGTTTTTTTTTAGTAAAAATGGAACAATTCGGTTCGTAGGAACAAAGATAAGCAGATCTATTCTATATCCGATAAGTACCAATACGCAATGGGGGTTGATCCCATTTTCTATGAACGAATGCATACATATTTGTTAATCATTCAAAAGACCTATTCGTAAGAATATTTTCTTAGTCTATGAATAAAATATGATAAAAGACAATATTATTAAGACAACAAAGACATTGTTACGCTTCCACATCAAAGTGAAATATAGTACTTAATTCTTTTTTCTTTCATTTTATGCCTATTGGTGTTCCAAAAGTGCCTTTTCGAAGTCCTGGAGAGGAAGATGCCTCTTGGGTTGACGTATAGTGCGGCTTGTCAGATATATTGGGTCATATGGGATTTCCCCGTTCTCTCCCCCGATCGAGATATCCTCTGTTTCGCCCAAGAAAGATGGAATTATCCAAAATTTGGAGCGTGAAGTGCAATTAGATGTATTTTGAGGGGTATTAAAATGAATATTATCAATTAAAAGAATTTATGGTTAGCTTGGTTGGACCAATAAAATGAAGTATCCAGGCTCCGTTTAGAAAAAACCCAATTGGTAATATATTTCTGATTATTAATACTTATATCATAGATCATAAAAGATTTTTTTTTATTGAATAATAGAATAATCTCAAACTTTTAATCAAACGAATAATATGATAAATACAATATGATAAGATAAATACGTCGAATATTTGGCAGAAGATATGAAATGAATTGAAAAAGAAGTAAGTCGTAGGAAAAAGGCGTAGTATTAGTAGCATTTGTCCTATATGTGCAAATCAAAATCGGTTTTTTTTACTCGGAGTAGAGCATAAACCTAAAAGAATTGAAAAAGCCCATTCAGGAACAAGAAAATGACATCGTGATTTGGATTAGATCTCGATGAAACAATACATCAATGAGAAGTTAGTTCGATAAGTTTAATGGATTTTTTTTTATAGGGAAAGAGTACAAAACCCATCTTTCTTGAAAAGGGGAAGAAAATCGTTAATAAATTCGAAAATGAAATTAGAAAGGTGTCCCGCTATGAAAAAAAAAGAAAGAGGGCTGGAATCTACACATTGATTCTTTTTTTCGCAATTTTTGTTGAACCGTATGCATCAAAAGGTGCATGTACGGCTCTTAAGGGATACAAATTTTATCCTAATCAACCGACTTTATCGAGAAAGATTACTTTTTTTAGGCCAAGAGGTTGATAGCGAGATCTCGAATCAACTTATTGGTCTTATGGTATATCTCAGTATAGAGAATGATAACAAAGATCTTTATTTGTTTATAAACTCTCCCGGCGGATGGGTAATACCCGGGGTAGCTATTTATGATACTATGCAATTTGTGCAACCTGATGTGCATACAATATGCATGGGATTAGCCGCTTCAATGGGATCTTTTATCCTGGTTGGAGGAGAGATTACCAAACGTCTAGCATTCCCTCACGCTTGGCGCCAATGAGTTTTTTAAGAAAAAAAGACTATGCCTTCGCCATATAAAATATGAATATTAAGTAATAATAGCATGGCACTTCGAATTCGATATGCATTTTTTTTAAACATAGATTATATATCGAAAGAGGAGTATGAAATTAGTATAAAATAAAGGGTATTCCCGATTTTATCCGGGGCCTTTTCAGCGTCACAAACTTTTTTGTTTTCACACTGAAGACTTTTAACAATATTGTTGGTATTGTTATGAAAGAGTACGAAAATCACTTTGGGATTGCTGAATCACAAACGAGATAAATATATAAAAAGCAACGGAGCCATCATAGTATTTTTTAACTGTCCCGAAGGGAAGGATGGTAATTGGATCATTTGCCGATCCGGATCTGAGAAAAAAAACCCTATATCTATATATATTTTTTTTTCTCTTTCTTTGATGGAAGGTCAAAGCGAATCCCATTGTGGAGCCGTATGCAATGTGCAAAAGATGCCTATGCCTGTACGGTTGCTCAATTCTATCTTTTTTTAATTCTTTATCTCTTCTCCTCACCTCATCATCCGAGATAGAGGAACCTTTTGTTTATTATATCATCAGGGTAATGATACATCAACCTGCGAGTTCTTTTTATGAGGCACAAACGGGAGAATTTATCCTGGAAGCAGAAGAACTATTGAAACTGCGCGAAAGCATCACAAGGGTTTATGTACAAAGAACAGGCAAACCTTTATGGGTTGTATCCGAAGATATGGAAAGGGATGTTTTTATGTCAGCAACAGAAGCCCAAGCTTATGGAATTGTTGATCTTGTAGCGGTTGACTAAAAATAGCAGTAATCCTGCGCAAATCCGCAACTTGAGATTTTTTACTTATTACGGGTTTAATAATATTCTATTCATCTATTAAATAGAGAACTAATTCATAAGCAGCCGGTTAGGATCGATCTAAACCAGCCCATTCATTATGTATACGATTCAACATGCCAACTATTAAACAACTTATTAGAAACACAAGACAGCCAATCAGAAATGTCACGAAATCCCCTGCTCTTCGGGGATGTCCTCAGCGCCGAGGAACATGTACTAGGGTGTATGTGCGACTCGTTCAGATCCTCGCTGGGACAAACTAAAGGAAACCCATTTTCCAGTATCAATGATCAGTACCAGTGAAGAGGAAAAAATGGAAGGAAAAAGGCCATTCACTATCTAAAAAAAAGATCTATTATATCCTTCTATTGTATTGTGTTGAAATTTATGGTTTCCATTGGTGCAAATCCAATCATTTCCATTTTGAATTGAAGATGAAAAAAAAATTCCTCATTGGTAACAAATGGTTATCCATTAAGCGAGGGAAATCCTATTTTCAAAGCCGAAATCTTATGTCTCTACTCTTGCAAAAACGGACTAAGAGGGTCAGCTACCCAGCTAATCTTCATAATTAAATATCGTTACTGTATAGGTAGATCTCGTTGTGAAAGACCTATGACTAGATAATTCATGGGTAGAGCCAAAGAATGTGAACTGTACAAGTTACCAATAGCATTGATTAAATGAAGTAAGGGGCTCCGGTGTATAGAGAGGACCTCACCGTTTAAGACGTAACCATAGAAACGATGGAACCCACTCTTTCTTTATTCATTTCTATTTATTACTTTTTTATGTTTTTTGATACCTAGTATCAATACAATTTCTTAGTTCGAGGTGAAATACCTATAAAAAAAGACAAATTGTGGTCGGGAAGGTTATAGTAGCAAAAGCCATTGGAATTTATATTTTATACATTGGAAGAATCCGTTTTGTTATTAATAGGAAAGAGGAAAAGAATAACTGAAAGAAAAGAAATCAATTAGTTATTCATTAAAATTCATTTAATCAATGACCAGAATTAGACGAGGATATATAGCTCGGAGACGTAGAGCAAAAGTTCGTTTATTTGCATCAAGCTTTCGGGGGGCTCATTCAAGACTTACTCGAACAATTATTCAACAGAAAATAAGAGCTTTGGTTTCGTCTCATCGAGATAGAGATAGGCAAAAGAGAGATTTTCGTCGTTTGTGGATCACTCGAATAAATGCAGTAATTCGCGAGAATGGGGTATGCTATAGTTATAGCAGATTAATACACAATCTGTACAAGAGACAGTTGCTTCTGAATCGCAAAATACTTGCACAAATAGCTATATTAAATAGGAATTGTCTTTTTATGATTTCCAATGAAATCATAAAATAAGTAAATTGTAAGGAATCCGACACAATATTTTAAATGGAGTTTCGCTGGAGAATGAACTCCGGGAAGGTAGAGTAGAAATTAATATGAAAAAAAGAATATGATAAATTCGCTCAAAATAAAATGAGTGAACACGCCGAATAGTCAATAACAACAAATAAATTTCTTCTTCCCCATTCTTGTTTTTTTCTTACAATACGACAATCCAATCTGGATCCTAGAATTTTTCGAACAAAACATCAATCTGTGTTTGAGTTCAAATTGGAATTTTGATTCAATTGAAGAGTAAGCTTTTTTTTTTATTTATTTCTGGTTCTAAGACCAATAGTTCTGACGGTCGACTCGCCTCTTTCAAATTGTTTCTCATTATTAAGAAAAGGTAACAAAGATAAAATACGAGCTTGTTTTATAGCAATAGTAATTAATCTTTGCTGTTTTAAGGTCAATCTATTTACCCGTCTAGATAATATTTTTCCTTGTTCACTAATAAATCGACTAATTAAACTCATGTTTCTATAATCAATTCGATCCCCCGATTGGATCGGGGGCAAACGCCTACGAAAAGATCGCTTGGATTTAAGAAAGAATCGCTTGGATTTATCCATGGTTTGTTTATTCCTTATCCCGAAAACCCTATTTCAATCTCATCAAAAACGATTTAGGATTAAAAAAGATGATTTGATTTGGTTTTTTTTATATTTATTTCTTTTTTATATTAATATTTTAATTGAAGTTCTATTTTTAAGTTCTATTATAGATTTAAGAGATACATATATATCTAGTTCTATACCTAATATGGTATTTCTAAATAAGGTATTTCCATATAATAATATAGTATATAGTATATAGAATATGTCCCTTTTCATGTTCCCTGAAAAAGTGACACACAGACACCTTGATTCGATCTATTTCTTTATCTCCCCGTGAATCGTATGTTTGTAACAATAGGGACAGAATTTTCTCAATTCTAATCGACTAGGAGTATTGTGGCGATTCTTTTGAGTAATATATCTGGAAATACCCGTTGATTCTTTATTAACACCCTTTCGAACACAACTAGTACATTCTAAAATAACCGTTACGCGGACTTCTTTACCCTTGGCCATGAACCCCCTTTCTTTAAGTTTTTGATGAGTTTTTGATTCAACCAACTCTTCGATTTTCCGATTTAAAGGGAAAAAGGAAGGAAAAAAAAATACAAAATAAATAGAAGTTGCTAACTCGAAATTTTGAAAGATTATTTCGTTGCAATCACAACCCAATATAAATAATAAGTAATAGTAAATAAATATTACTATTAATTCAAATAATGATTTCGAACTCTATTCAGTTCTATTTAGAATAGAATTCTATTCTAAGTCGAAGTATAGTATTTCATTTTACTATCTTGTATGATATTCTTGTCTTAGACACATTTCGATTTCCGTTTTCACTAGATTATTTATCAATTGAATTGAAGAACCCGAATTTCGACGAGGTTGAATCTACTTTTTTATTTCTCTTTCCTCTTTTCTTTATTCTACTTATCTTCTTTATTTTACTTAATTGTAAGTAATTCGATTTTATCTAAAAGAAAAGAGGGGGAGGGATTAGTCACAGATCTTTTGATTCTCTCTCTAATCTTCTTCACCCCTTCCCATGTCAATAACTAGAATGAAAAAAAAGGGAATGTCAACGCATCCGGGAATAATCGATTGATCTCTATCAATAGACCTGCTAAAGCCCCGAACCATAGAGTACTTAGTACCGGTGCCACGGAAAGATATGTTTTTAGATCTCGCATTTCAAATCCTCCTTCTTTATTCTTTTTTGTAATGTATAATGTTAATTTAATACATATATGATCAGCTGTATATGTAAGTAGTTAAGGACCGCTTGTATTTGTACACGGAATTCCTAATTCCAATTGAAATGTACACCGATTCGGTAGATAAGATTTTCCCTCTCTGAAAACCGAAAAATACATCCCTTTTTATCTGAGCATTCCAAAAAAACCTTCATTTTTTAGTTTTTTTTACGATGGGTTTCATATTCATATATTTCATAATATATATTATTAAGATATTCTTAGATATATATTATCTAAGAATAAAGATTAGATAATATCTATTAGAATATATTAGATATATAAACCTTCTACTATTATTATATCTTATATGAGACAAAAAAAAAAGAAGAAATTGCAAGATAACTTGTATGTATATCAATGGATATAAAAAAATGAGGATTTGGAAAACAAGACAAGGATTCTCTACAATGACACTGTAGACCAATTGATAGGGATGTAGCGCAGCTTGGTAGCGCGTTTGTTTTGGGTACAAAATGTCACGGGTTCAAATCCTGTCATCCCTACCTATTACTTCTCCTCTGAGCAGTAATGAAATCGATTAAAATCGTGCATACATAATCTTTTTTTATAGTATATCATACTATATGCATACAAGACGTATTGGGGTTACAAAACAAAATACTCTTCCTTCTAGTCTTATCTATTGTGATAAGAAAGCGCTCTTAGTTCAGTTCGGTAGAACGTGGGTCTCCAAAACCCGATGTCGTAGGTTCAAATCCTACAGAGCGTGATTCGGGTCTTGGTTACTTGGTTAGGTTAAGCCGAAAATTACACTCAACAAATGGAACAGGAATCTGAATTTGACCTCCCGTGAATTAAAGAAAAGAGGAGGTCAATCAAAAAAAAGATGTTAATTAATCAAAAGTCCAACTGATCGCCACGTCTGTATTGTAAATATGCAGTTACAAATAATCCAGCTAAAGTAATAGGAATTAGACCTAAGACAATTCCAAATAGAAAAACTTCAATCATTTCAATTTGTTTGAAAGGGAAAAAGGAGAGGTAATATCTATCCCTAAATATTAATCCGGATTTTCCATCAATCTCAATGACCACTAATTCGAAATTGATGCGGTAAGGAACTATAGAATATATGAATACTTACAAAAAGATTTCTTTTTATGAGTTGTATTCATGCAATTAATTTCAAATAAGTCGTATCTTGGTCAGACCAATAAATAGAGCTGAGGTTATAGTTAAAGCCGCTAGTAGAAAACCGAAAAAACTAGTTATAGTAAGCATGAAGATGAAGGGGCTAAATGAAATATGTTCTTTTTATACATATGCTTATAAAGCACTTTCCTAAGTTTCAAGTTTTGAAAGATACTAAGAAAAAATACCAATTGAAATGAAAGAATAAGTTCACGTGACAGTTGTTAACTCATCAATCATTATAGACAGTATTAACAAAAGGAGAGAAGGAGCGGGGTAAAAAAAGAAATCAATTAATCATTTGTAACATCTACCCATCCCGTGATTCCGAATCGCGGGATTCATTAGACAACTCTTGAGTAAACTAATATTCAAATATAAAATAATAATAAGTAAGAAAAACGTCATGTAACTTCATTCAAAAAATGAAACTTTCTTTGAATTCATATGGAACAAAATTCGAAAATCATTTCTATTTTAATCTTTTTTTTTTAATCGTATCGATTAGATTTTATTTTAGAATAAAAAGTGACCTTATAATACCTCTCGTTTGAGATACTATATGAATGAACCTACTATTTCATTTGATGCGTAAAACTGAAAACAAATCAAATAAAGTAAATGTAAATAAAGGAAAAGGTATTGCAGGATCAGATCAATTACGAAAATAAAATCTTTATT